TTTAAGACTTTCGTGTAGGTTATGCTTTCCTGAGATTGAACTCTTGTAACTAGATAGTTCTACCGCGATCGAACTCAAAAAAATGCATTTTTACAAAATAGACCCCATTTTTTTGAATTTTTTTAAAATGACACATTTTTCGTACACAATATCCTAACTAAGCTAACGGCTTTTTTGATTGGGTTGAAAGCGAAAGATATATGGGAGATCTATATAATAATTTAGAGAAAGGAAATTAAGAAGTCCGAAAGTTACACAAAAAGTTTTAAAAATAGAATCAATTAATATCAACAATTCATTAATTTTAACTTAGCTAAAGATTTTCTATTTGCTCTTCTATAGATATGATATAGAGAGAAGAAAAAATTTTCTTATTTATTATTGGAATTGTAACAAATAGTTCGATGGGGAAAATAAAACTCCCCACCTTGGAAATGAAAAAACATACTAAAAGAGGGTTAAAACCTTGTATCCTGTCTTTATTCTTTTTTCAAACAAAAAAAGTATTAGTTGTAGAATTCATTAAACAGAAGAATTCTTATTCCACATATCATAGGAGAAAAGAAAGGTCCATTTCATATTGATTAGCCCAACAATAATAACAATAGGTAATGTAAATTGTTCATTTTTAATTATGAAATGGACCTTTTTTCGAGTCAAATCAATTCAGATTATTCCAACGTTTTATTACTTATTTGTTTGTCGCACAAAAAAACTTTTTGAATTTCCGGTCAAAAGAGATTTCCCTAACGAAAAAGCTTTTAACGCTGCCCAATATCCCTTCCGTTTCCAAATATTTTTACGAATACGCTTTTTTGATATAGAAGTACGTTTTTTTGGAACTGCCATTTAAAAATGAAGAGGTTACTCATTATTATAGTTGGATGTGAAAGACATCTATTGTTCAAAACGAATTGTTCTTTTTATTCTCTAGATAATATTATTTTCATATAAATGTAGATAGGTGAAAGATATGTGAAAATTGCATAAAATATTACTAGAAGAAGAGGATATATGATTTTTTTTTTTTCAAAAAGAAAATGGTTTTTCTAGTCCATACAATATTCGTAAGAAAGAAAAATTTGTATTGATTGATATTGATACTTTTATTTCTCTTTCTTATTCAAATCTATAGAATACGCCGTGCCCTAGCAATTAAATTGGTTGAACTCTATAACATAAAGAATCAAAAAGACCCTACATTTCTATTTCTGCCTATTTTCGTCGTTCTACATTTAATTTACATGTACTAAAATACATCGAAAGGTTTAAGAACCCCACCCTTGTTGCTTACTGAAAAACTTTAATCTTTAATGTTTTTGATTTTATTAGACTGGAAATAAATCAATCAATTCCATAATGAACTAGTTAATGATTTTGAATAAACTAACTCAAATAGCGAGTTCTTATTTCATTAGGCCAGGTTAGTGATCTTAGTTAATCTAATCCTATGATTCATATTAGTATTTTTAGTGTAATTCTTTATACTTGCTCTATGATTAGAAATTTTTTAATAATCATTGAATTTTTCATTTTCGGTATCTTCATAAATATATTAGTGACTAACTAAGTATTCACGTTTTACGAGTACTTTAGTTATATCATTTGACCAATTGTAACTTCTTGATTTGAATAGTTGAAGTATTTAAGAAAGACTTACAATAAACAATAAGTAAGAATATAAAATTAGAAAATTCTATTTATGTTAGTACATATCTTGATTTTTTTATTGACTCCTTTCAAAAGAGATAAGATCCGGTGAATCGGAAACACTTAATTAAGAATAAAAAACTTTTTATTTTTTATGGAACAGACATATCAATATGCGTGGATAATACCCTTCGTTCCACTTCCAGTTCCTATGTTAATAGGGGTGGGACTTCTTCTTTTTCCCACGGCAACAAAAAATCTTCGTCGTATGTGGTCCTTTCATAGTATTTTATTGTTAAGTATAGTCATGATTTTTTCGATTGATCTGTCTATTCAGCAAATAAATAGCAGTTCTATCTATCAATATGTATGGTCTTGGATCATCACTAATGATTTTTCTTTAGAATTCGGCTACTTAATTGATCCACTTACTTCTATTATGTCAATATTAATCACTACTGTTGGAATTATGGTTCTTATTTATAGTGATAATTATATGTCTCATGATCAAGGATATGTAAGATTTTTTGCTTATATGAGTTTTTTCAGTACTTCCATGTTGGGATTAGTTACTAGTTCTAATTTGATACAAATTTATATTTTTTGGGAATTGGTTGGAATATGTTCGTATCTATTAATAGGGTTTTGGTTCACACGACCTGTTGCGGCAAATGCTTGTCAAAAAGCCTTTGTAACTAATCGTGTCGGGGATTTTGGTTTATTATTAGGCATTTTAGGTTTTTATTGGATAACAGGTAGTTTTGAATTTAGGGATTTATTCGAAATATTCAATAACTTGATTTATAATAATGAGGTCAATTTTTTATTTGTTACTTTGTGTGGCGTTCTA